CTACAAGAGCTTTTCTTTTTCCATAGAAAAAAAGGTGTTCAAAAAGAGTTTCAGAAGATGTTGATCGTAAATGATAAAATTGGTTACAAAGAAAAATGAAGATGGATTCGTATTCACATACATAAGAATTATATATAAACAAGAATAATCTTTTATTCTTTTTTGAAACAATGGAACTTGATTTCTTTGGAGTTGGAATAATAAGACTATTCCAATTCTGATACTCATAGAGAAGGAAGCGTAATAAATGGAAAAAAGAGGCGTCTTTCAACCAGGAGCGAAGAGTTTGAACAACGATTTCTAGATGGATGGGGTAGGGTATTAGTATATCTGACACATAATTTAAATGTAAAAAATTGTCTTCTAAAAACGGAAATAGTGAATGAATTGATCGTAAATTTTGAGATTTGCCTATTTCTTCTTTCCTTTCTAAGTAAGATACTAATCTTAGGGAAAAGGGAATTTCCCCAATAACTGCAAATCCCTCTGATATCATTTGCGAATCTAAAGTTTTGTTATGCCCCAACAATAGGTTTTGGTTTGACTCATTAGCAGAAATAAGCAAAGGATTCTGTTGAGACATTCGAGTAATTAAACGTTTCACCATTAGTGAACTGGATTTATTATCATAACCAAAATTGTCCACCAAAATGAATCTATTTAAAACATGATCATGAGCCAGTGCATAAATATACTCTTGAAAGATAAGCGGATATAGTAAGTCCTGTTTCAAAAATTTATCGAGTTCAAAATATCGTTGAAATTCCCCCATTTGAAATTAGATTTGAACCAAAGATAGGCATAAGATACTTCTTGTATTATCAAATGATACATAGTGCGATACGGTCAAAACGTAGTATAATAATAAAATAATATATACCTCGGAGACAGGTAAGCTCATCAACGGACTCTCCATCCTCTTTTTTTTTTCATCTAATAGGTTTATGTTCGTTATAGGATAACAAGATGGTTAGAAATCTTTTATTTTTTAAACCCAATCGCTCTTTTGATTTTGGAAAGAATTGAATTATCTTTATCAATATACTGCTTCTTTTACACATTCCTCTCCAATGCATAAATGGAGAATATCAACATAGTTAGGATTCATAAAAAAAGGATAATCCACTCATAGGCATAGGAGAAGCCGTTCCCGCATCAGGCACTAATCCATTTTTAACGTCTATCTAATTAGATCGGGTAATCATTCAAAGTTAAGAACAGAAGCCGGTTGCTTTTTTGTTTCCCTATAATTAGAGCCAGAGGGCTCTATCCATTTATTCACTCGACCCAACTTTTAATTCATTTTGTTCCGCCCCGATCCAAGCCTTCAAACAAGTCTTTGTACCGATCCGGTAAGAATGCAATATTCTCAGAATTATCTATTGCTACGACATGCTATTTTTTCCATTCATTCCCTTTCAGGATCAGTCGTGGTCTTACAAACTCTACCGATGGTATGGACGAATCCCTTGCTTCATCCAAATGTGTAAACGATACTAGCCGCACTTAAAAGCCGAGTACTCTACCGTTGAGTTAGCAACCCAAAAATCTAAAAACAATAGGATGTGTAAATGTCAATACAGTAAAAAAATATAACTAAATTTGAGTGCCATTACACAATCAAAACATTTTATTTTAAACTAAGAATACAAAAAGAAATCTCAAAATTAAATCGCTTCTGAACTGAATATAAAAATGAAGAGATCAGATGCAAATATACTAAATTTGCATATAATTCGAATTTAGAATAGATATAAATGTACAAGTGAATCAACCTCCCTTTCTTTTTTTTTTCACTCCAATAAAAAATTATTGTATCACAGAGAATTCAACGAACCCATCAATTGAACGAAGTAAAATAAAAAACCGAACCTATGTCAAGAAAAGATTTATACTTATACACGATCAAATTATATTTGTTCGATACACTGTTGTCAATATAAATGTGAATACAAAAATGGAAATAATTAAAATATTCACTATAAGGACTGGTGTTGGGTTGGCACTACATAGATGCAAAAAGGTGTAGATAGTAGATCAAGGAATAAAAAGTAGTAAAAAAAAAAATCCGAGTTCTTCAATCAATATAAGTTGAGCGAATAAGCAAGTTTGATTCCGTGGTTATTATTATTTGTTAGTAGAGTTCCAACGAAAACCAGTCGATTGCAGATAATGTCATAATTTTAGATTTCGAGATCCAATTTCTTCATCTAGTCCCTCTATTTTGGGAATATCCCCCTTCGCTTTTTGTCGTTATATACCAATACCACTAGAACAGGGGATTCTATGGGAACAATACGAAAAGGCGGGGTTAGAGAAGTAGAGAAAAGCTTATACTCTTTATTTTCATTTTGTTTGATTAAAGGGAAGTTCCTTAAAAACCTCCGCCTTCTTTGAAATATCATGAACAGTTCCTGTAGGTTGAGCGCCTTTTTCAAGGAAATATAGAATAGCAGGAACATTTGAATAAGTTTGATTCTTTATCGGATCATAAAAACCAACTTTCCGGAGATCTCTCCCCTCTCTTCGGGATCGAACATCAATTGCAACGATTCGATAGACGGCTCATTGGGATAGATTAAAATACCCCCCCTAGAAACGTATAAGAGGTTTTCTCCTCGTACGGCTCGAGAAAATTATGTCTATGTATAAAATTAGAATGTCAAATAGATCCATAAAATCATCAAATCAATTAGACTATGATTAAAGATTTCAATTTTTTTTCATTTAGAAATGTAAAACAAAAAATTGTACTCATAACTCAAGTGGGATAACTCTCAAATAGCTCACAATCCCTAAGCTATTTCATTTTTTGAGTGGTCTCTAGCCCCCTTCTTGTCTCGTTTAGAATCTGTTTTATTCTTCATATTTAGTTGTTGAGACAATGAAAAATGGTGTTTCCTTGTTCCAGGATCCTTTATCTTTTGTTTGAATCATTGGGTTTAGACATTACTTCGGTGATCCTTAATCCTTATCAAAATGGCAGCAACATACCTTTTTTGTGATTTCGTTCTATCAAAGAATCATCAGAACGGTTGATTCACGCGTGTTCCACTTTTGATTGAAAAAGTTTTACCAAGTCCAACAAATTTGACTTTTTTTTTTTAGATTTCGATTTGAAACTTTCTAAAATGGAATCCTTTCAATTTCTATATAGAAGCTATATTTACGAAGTTGTTCAAACTTATTAATTGACACTAACCCTAGACCCTTACCCTTGAGAAATGACTCAATAGAAATGACTCAATACTTTCTACTCGAGCTCCATCATGTAACTATAATAACCCCTTTTTTACATTACAACCCAAGAAAAAACTGATGGGTTCTAGTCGAGCAGAACAAAGGATGTCGAGTCAAGAGCACTTCTATTCGTAATAAAATGGTGGATTATTACATCCACAGCTGATCATGTCCTTCAAGTCGCACGTTGCTTTCTACCACATCGTTTCAAACGAAGTTTTACCATAACATTCCTCTAGTTTGGAACTAGTATTTAATTGATTCAATTATGGAATCATGAATAGTCATTAGTGCGATCGCTAAATAATAAGAAATCTGTACTTTTGTCCTTCTATATCTATAATAGAAATAGATATGAATGGGTAGTTAGTTTCTGAAAACGTCTCAGCACTAATTTTTAAATCCCATAGGTAGCAAATAAAAGGAAGAACGGTCACTGCAAGTAATTTAATCCCGGATATTCAATAATTGACGATTCCAATTTAAGTGATCATAAGTTTTTTTTTTTCACAAAATACAAAAAAAGGCCGTTGGTACGGAAATAGAATGATACCATGCATTGTATTTGACTTGAGGTTCCATAAGTTTTCTGTAACCTTCCTAGACCCCCCAAAAAAATAGAATTTAATAGAATGTATGAATAATCCCTCGCCTCAAATTTTACAACAATTTATAGAACTCTTAGACCCAAACAAAAAATGACAAAAAACTCGGTGCAAAGAAAACAGATCTGTTACATATGTAATTTACTTGATCGTTTGTTAATGAGATTCAGACAGATACATAGATATATGTATTTCAATTAAATATTAAAACGAAAATATATAGGATAGGGTACCGAAATTCATTTCAATAGGAATAGCAGAGAGGGATGGGCACAGGCATACAATGATAGTCTGTCCAACTTTTTTTATTCAAACTAGTGTGGTGTGGGGTCTATGTTCCTATCTGACCTAGATAACAAAACAACTAGATTAAGTAGATTAAGTTACATCTCTGTCTCATTTGAACGCAATTTAGTTTGATAAAACAATATTATTCTCTGAATCAGATAAGTAAAAATGATAAACAAGAATCATATTATAGCCACTACTCCACTCTTAAATTCAAATTAAAGATCTTAAAGAGAGTCTTGTTCAAAAAAGCAAGAGTTTTACGGATATGATATAATGGGTGCTCTGGGACGGAAGGATTCGAACCTCCGAATAGCGGGACCAAAACCCGTTGCCTTACCACTTGGCCACGCCCCATTTAAATTTCAATTCTGCACTAATAAACACTAATATGAGTGTTGGTTTTTCGTCAATTCCAATGCAAATACATATCTATGCACTATGTAGATATATATAATATAGAATTAAACTGGACTTGATTGATCATTACATATAATTTAATTAAGATATTGTATTGTATAAACGTATGATTTCTTATATTCTCTTTTTAGAATTGAAGGCTTTTGATTGGGTGAATGGGTCGAAAGGATTTTTTGGTCTACTTTACTTTCTTCATTATTTTTTGCCTTATATCAATAAGATATCAATAACTCAATCAAAATACAATTATCTCCAAGAAAAAAATATTTGTTATGCTTAATATTTTTAGCGGTATCTGTCTTAACTCTGCCCTTTATTTGAGTAGTTTTTTCTTGGCCAAATTACCCGAGGCCTACTCTTTTTTAAATCCAATTGTCGATTTTATGCCGGTCATACCTTTGCTGTTTTTTCTTTTAGCCTTTGTTTGGCAAGCTGCTGTAAGTTTTCGATGAAATTTTGAATTAAGTCTTAGAGTCTGAACCTTTAGTTGAAACATTGAAATTCTTGAATCACCCCATTTCTTCATTATGACCTTTTTCTTTTCTCGTCAAAGATCTTATATAGGATACCCCACAATTCGGTATTGCGGGTATTTCAAAATAAAATTCAAATTTTACTAAAGAAAAACCCTGTCTAAAAATTAAAAAAGTACTTCCTTTCATGGTGTCAAAATATGATATGTGATATAAAAATGGATAATCTATTCTCTAAAAAAAAAAAAAAAAGATCTTGGAGATTGTGTAATGCTTACTCTCAAACTCTTCGTTTACACAGTAGTGATATTCTTTGTTTCTCTCTTCATCTTCGGATTCTTATCTAATGATCCAGGACGTAATCCTGGACGTGAAGAATAAGCATCAAATAATACTTTTACTTGATCGAAAGATAACTTAAATATCAAGCGATCCAGGGAAACGGAAAGAGAGGGATTCGAACCCTCGGTACGAATAACTCGTACAACGGATTAGCAATCCGACGCTTTAGTCCACTCAGCCATCTCTCCCAATTGAAAACGGATAATAACTATGTTACATTACATATAAAGTAAGGATTGAAATTATCTCTTTATCCTTATTAAAATTTAAATCGACTTATATCTTAAAAAGATAGTATAGTTTAGTCTAATTAATATCTCTATTTAATTCTAATTAAATTAGAATTAAAATAAAAGTTCTATAATTTATATAATTATATATATATCACGTTTATCAGCAATTCCAACTCTAAAGTACGGGCTCGCAAAATTATTTTATGATAAAAAAAAAAGAATACCTCGTTATTTTTGTCGGATAAGGGCTTTTCCATGGCCTGGCCGGGTCAGTACCTAGCCGGGCCTTTTTTTGTTCCACTGAATCATAATCATAGATAATTAGCTGAATTTAAAAATGTTATTGAAGCAACAACAATAAGAAATCTTAAATTATAAGGAGGATTCTTTCTATTCCTATGATAGGGAATTCAAGTATCATTTCTGATTTTTTATTATTTTTTTTTTAGCACCCTTTTCTTAATCGCATTAAGTACCCAACAAAACACGTCAACACTTCATTTTTAATAATTCTTGTCTGATCCTGTATTGATTACATCCGATTCGACAAAAGATCCATTTATAGATAATAATCGCATTGTAGCGGGTATAGTTTAGTGGTAAAAGTGTGATTCGTTCTATATAACCCCTTACATAGTTAAGGGGTCCTTCGGTTTTCTTCATATTCCGATTCCGAAAAAAAAAACTTTATTTCTTAAAAGGATTTAATTCTTTACCTCTCAATGACAGATTCGAGGAAGAATATACATTCTCGTGCTTTTTATATTTTATACAAGGATCAATTAGCAATTGAAAAATTGGATTATGAAATTACGAAACATAATTTTTTTTTGGATCACTACTTCCAATTGAATGAGTAAAAGGATCTATGGATGAAGAAAGCTTTTTTCTAATCGTAACTAAATCTTCAATTTTAGATTTGTTTTTTGTTTATAGATTATAGAGGGGAGATTGAAGCAAAATAGCTATTAAACGATGGCTTTGGTTTACTAGAGACATCGATATATTGTTTAGCTCGGTGGAAAGAAAATTCTTTTCCTCAGGATTCGTTCAAATAGAAATAGAGAACGAAGTAACTAGAAAGAGTGTTATAATCCTCCTCTTCTAGAGGGATCATCTAGAAAGCGAGTAGTTTAAAATGTATTCAGACAGTAAAGGCTGACATAGATGTTATGGGTCAATTTTTTTTTCAGTTACGTCTTAAATCGGGGAAATTATCCATCTACCATAAAGGAGCCGAATGAAATAAAAGTTTCATGTTCGGTTTTGAATTAGAGACGTTAAAAATGATGAATCGACGTCGACTATAACCCCTAGCCTTCCAAGCTAACGATGCGGGTTCGATTCCCGCTACCCGCTTTCTCTTTTTATTATTTTAAAAATTCAATTCATAATTTCATCTTAATCTATCATTGAATTGAATACGTAATTGCCGAAATTTGCTCACATACAATCCGCTATTTATTTTTTTTTACGAACAAGAGATTCGAAGTAAAAAATACGAAAACAAATAGGAATGAAAGGCGTCCATTGTCTAATGGATAGGACATAGGTCTTCTAAACCTTTGGTATAGGTTCAAATCCTATTGGACGCAATTTTTTTCCATATATATAAATATATAATATATATTTTTTTGATTTCTATATTTCTATGTCAAGAAATATTTTTTGAATAATTTTCATTGAATCCGAGATACTTATATTTTATTTAATATATGAAATTATTTAATATTAAAATATTATAAAATTAAAATAATATCTAATTAATCTAAAAAAAAATCACCTTTTTTTTCGTTTAAAATTTTGAAAAATATAAAAGATATAAGAGTGATCCATTTTTTATGCTTGTTCCTGAAGTAGAAAGCGTTCCATCTGTTCCTGAATAGCTTCTTTCAAAAT